CTAAATGATATCAATTAAATGGTATATCAATTCTATAAATTGGATATAGCAATAAATAAATCAGCAAAATTCTTTTATTTTAGATAGAAGAAATGTTTCTTCTATCTAAAATAAAAGAATGTACCCTTCTATCCAAATCCAATTTGCATCGATAAAATAAATCCAAATTCCAGATTCCAGAAGTAGATGAATAATTGCAAATTTTTGTGTGTACGAGATTAGAATAACTTAAAAATAACTGACATAATTTTTTATTTTTCCTGATCAGAAAAATACATGAAAAAGAAAGGAGGTAGAAAAATTTGTTGATTTATGGTTAAAGAAGAAAAACAAGAAAACAGGGGTTCTGTTGAATTTCAAGTATTCAGTTTCACCAATAAGATACGGAGACTTGCTTCACATTTAGAATTACACAAAAAAGATTTTTCATCGGAAAGAGGTCTACGAAGACTTTTGGGAAAACGTCAACGTTTGCTGGCTTATTTGGCAAAGAAAAATAGAGTACGTTATAAGAAATTAATCAGTCAGTTGGATATTCGGGAGAAGTAATTTAATCGTTCGAATTTTTTTCTTATTTTATTAGTAGTCTTATAGTAGTCTTAGATTTTGCATTTTGATGAGCCTCGTTTTGAGGAATTCATGGAATAATCCATTTTTATGGAATAAAGAATAAGAACAAGGATACATAACATAAAAAAAAGAATAGATAAGACGATATTCGCCCTCCCCCTACATATTTTATTTCTTCTCCTATACAAAAACCAGCAAGACCTACTCCATTGATAATTCCATCAATGACACCTTTATCAAAAAAATGCGTTAGTTCAGCTAATCTTCTTATACCTAGGATAAAAACCCTAGTATAGAAAAAATCTATATAACCACGATTATATGACCAGCTGTATATCTTTTTTTTTACTTCATCCAAAAAGCTCTTTTTTGGATTCTTTTTTACAAGGGAATTTTGAAAATTCAAATTCTGAAAAAAAGAATAAGCAGATCCATAAAAGATATATGCTATGAATAGACCAAAAATTGCTAAACTTACAGAAGAAATTGCATTAGTGAGAAATTCATATGAATTTATGGAAGAATTTGAATTTTCCTGGAACAAGTTTATTGAAGGAGTTAGCCACTTTGATAATATGGTTAACTCCAATATTCTATTATCTTTTACTCCATTATCAAAAGGGATTCCTATGGATCCAATGAACAAAGTAAAAAGTAGTAATATAAGAAGAGGAAATAGCATAGTATTTCCCGTTTCATGAGGATAGACAAAAGTGTTTTTAGCCCCAAAGGGAGTACTAAAGGATCCTATCTTATTTCTTGTATTAGCAGGAATTTTGGGTATATTTTGTGAAAAAAAAGAAACTCCACTCTTCATTGTTGATAAAACAAAATCCCTATTGACTCCTTTGGATATACTTTTTCCCCATAAGGATATTGAATACAACGAACCTTCTTTAGTACTACTGTAATTTTTAAAATGAACACGCAAATACCCATCAAAAGTAAGTAAATATATCCGAAACATATAAAATGCAGTTAATCCTGCAGTAAAAGAGGCTATTATTCCAAAAAAGGGTGAATACAACCAACTATTACTAAGGATTTCATCTTTGGACCAGAAGCAAGCAAGAGGTGGAATACCACAAAGAGAAAGTGTACCACATAAAAAAGTAGTTCTTGTAATTGGAACGTATTTTCTTAAACCACCCATAAGAACCATATTCTGACTTTTATCTGGTGAATACCCAACAAGGGGTTCCATTGAATGAATAACGGATCCGGATCCTAAGAACAATAAAGCTTTCGAATAAGCATGAGTGATCAAATGGAATAAAGCAGCTTGATAAGAACCTATACCTATAGCTAACATCATATAACCCAATTGAGACATTGTAGAATAGGCTAAGATTCTTTTAATATCTCTCTGAGCAAGAGCTAAAGTGGCTCCTAAGAAGAGTGTTATTGTACCTACTAAAGAAATGAAACTCATTATCAAGGGTAGGGATATGAAAAGAGGAAGAAGTCTAGCTAGAAGAAAAATCCCCGCAGCAACCATAGTTGCTGCGTGTATAAGAGCCGAAATAGGAGTGGGTCCTTCCATAGCATCAGGTAACCATACGTGAAGAGGAAATTGTGCAGATTTTGCAACTGCACCAAGGAATAATAAAAAAGCACACAAAGTAGTAAGTAAGGAATTAATCCCATTATTAGGAATCCAGTTATTAGCTATTTTGAACAAATCCCGAAACTCCAAACTACCCGTTATCCAAAAAAACCCTAAAATTCCTAATAACAGACCAAAATCCCCTACACGATTAGTTACAAAAGCTTTTTGACAAGCACTCGCTGCAATTGGCCGCGTAAACCAAAAGCCTATCAATAAATAGGAACACATTCCGACAAGTTCCCAAAAAAAATAAATTTGTATCAAATTGGAACTAGTAACCAATCCCAACATGGAAGTATTAAAAAAACTTATATAAACAAAAAATCTCAAATATCCTTCATCGTGAGACATATAATCGTCACTATAAATAAGAACTAAGATTCCTACAGTAGTAATTAGTATTAACATAATAGACGTAAGGGGATCGACCAAGTATCCAAATTCTAAGGAAAAATCATTATTGATGGTCCAAGACCATAGATATTGATAGATAGAACTTCCATTTATTTGTTGAATAGACAGGTGAAGTGAGAATACCATAGCTATACTTAAGAGTAAAATACTAGGAAAAGCCCATATGCGACGAAGATTTTTTGTTGCTGTGGGAATAAGAAAAAGTCCCAATCCCATTGACATAATAACTGGAAGTGGGAGAAGAGGAATTACCCAGGCATATTGATATGTATGTTCCATAAGAAAAGAAATAGCAATTTTGAGTTTAAATTTATAGTTCAATTTTTCTATAAAATTGTTTCCGATTCACCAAACCTATTCTTATCTCTTTCTAAAGGAATTAAAAAAACAAAATAAGAAAAAGAAAAAATACTGGAATTCTGGATTTTTCAAATTTATCTCATTTAAATATTCCAAAATTAAGAATGGGTTTAGTTACTTAAATTCAAAAAGTGAATCAAAGAATTTCGGTATCTAGTTATTAGTTAAAAAAAAAATATTTATTAAAATACAAAAAAAGATTGAATAATTTTACTTTCTAATCATTTTTTGATTTCTTTCTGTTAAAATAAAAGAGCTCTGTTGTTTCGTAATTGATTGATTGAATTCCAAAGAAAACCCATATTTATAGGAAATTCTCGAATATTGCTTATTTCATATAAAAGGAAACCCTAATGACTAGAATTCTCTAAGTTTTAGAATGTCTTGTTTAAGAGACTAAGTATTTTTTTTATTGGAATTCAATTATGGAATAGCTTTCTGAACTTAATTAACTATTTTAATTTTACCTTCCTTCTTTTTATCTCCCCCTCTTATATGAGGGCTTATACCCCATACCATATATAAATATATGGAGTATATTTGATATATAAATTGATTTAAATAGAAAATCTTAAAAAACTCTTGTCTTATCCACATTAGACAAAATAAACTAAAGAAGAATTTAGAATTTAAGTATCTTTCAGTATCATTTAAGTATCTTTCAGTATCTAAGTATAAATACTAAGAAAAAACAGAAAGAAGGATTGATTTGCGGCAATAGATGTCTTTCACATACAACTAGAAAAAAGTAATTCCCTTTTTGAATGGCAGTTCCAAAAAAACGTACTTCGATGTCAAAAAAGCGTATTCGTAAAAATCTTTGGAAAAAAAAGACTTATTTTTCCATAGTACAATCTTATTCTTTAGCAAAATCAAGATCATTTTCTAGCGGCAACGAGCATCCAAAACCAAAAGGTTTTTCTGGGCAACAAGCAAACAAATAATAAGATTTTGAAATAATCTGAATTGAACTATCCAAAAGAAATTCCAATTATTTAATATGAATGAATAATTCGGATTAATTAATAAATGTACTTTTATGTGTCGAATTCCTCGGTACAATATTCTTAGAACGAATCCCTCCATTATCATTATATAGAACAAAAGTTTTTGGTATATTGTGTCTTAGTATTCTTTTCCTATCAAAGAACTTTTTTTTTTATATTTATATTTTTTTTATATTTATAATAGAATCCTCGTTTTTACGAGGATTCTATTATAAAAAGTAGACTATTCTTGCAATAGGATTTACAACCTCTATCTAATCTTATCCAAAATTCCCATATAAATGGGTTTAGGACTGGTACATCATATTAATAAGAGTGTAAAGGCTTTCATTCTATAAATTTTTCTAAAATACAAAATTCATTTCATTGTAGTTAATGATGAATTTCTAATGTTCCTAAATTCTATGGCCTCTCCAAGTCTCGACGATTCACGATAAAATAACTATTATTCTTTAAGTTAACTATTATTTTAAATTAGCCGCCATGGTGAAATTGGTAGACACGCTGCTCTTAGGAAGCAGTGCTCAAGCATCTCGGTTCGAATCCGAGTGGCGGCATTCTCGAAAAAGAATACAATAAATTAGAAAATGGATTCAATTCAATTCGAAATTTCCAATTTTGTAATGGGACCTTATCGTTATGCTATTTGCAACTTTAGAACATATACTAACTCATATCTCTTTCTCAACCATTTCAATTGTGATTACGATTCATTTGATAACCTTATTAGTTCGTGAACTTAGGGGATTACGTGATTCGTCAGAAAAAGGAATGATAGCTACTTTTTTCTCTATAACAGGATTTTTAGTCTCTCGTTGGGTTTCTTCGGGACATTTTCCATTAAGTAATTTATATGAGTCATTGATCTTCCTTTCATGGACTCTATATATTCTTCATACTATTCCTAAGATACAGAACTCGAAAAATGATTTAAGCACAATAACTATGCCAAGTACTATTTTAACGCAAGGCTTTGCCACGTCGGGTCTTTTAACTGAAATGCATCAATCCACAATACTAGTACCTGCTCTACAATCTCAGTGGTTAATGATGCATGTCAGTATGATGTTACTAAGCTATGCAACTCTTTTGTGCGGATCCTTATTATCCGCCGCTCTTCTAATCATTAGATTTCGAAATTCTTTAAATTTCTTTTCACTAAAGAAAAATGTTTTAAGGAAAACATTTTTCTTTAGTGAGATTGAATATTTATATGCAAAAAGAAGTGCTTTAAAAAACACCTCTTTTCCCGTATTTCCAAATTATTACAAATATCAATTAACTGAGCGTTTGGATTCTTGGAGTTATCGTGTCATTAGTCTAGGGTTTACTCTTTTAACCGTGGGTATTCTTTGTGGAGCAGTATGGGCTAATGAGGCATGGGGATCCTATTGGAATTGGGATCCTAAGGAAACTTGGGCATTTATTACCTGGACCATATTTGCAATATATTTACATAGTAGAACAAATCCAAATTGGAAGGGTACGAATTCCGCACTTGTAGCTTCGATAGGATTTCTTATAATTTGGATCTGCTATTTTGGTATCAATCTGTTAGGAATAGGTTTACATAGTTACGGTTCATTTACATTACCATCTAAATAATTACATAACATAAAACCTTCAGGTTTTTTCCTTTTTTGTTTGATTTGAGAACCCTTTGAAAAGACGTTCAAGGGGTTCTCATAAATTCGAGATAGATCTAATTAGACTTTTTTACTTTTTTCTGAATTTTTTATTTTTCCACTCTGGAATATAGAGCGGACTGGTTAAAAAAAGAAAATCCTATTTAGTATAATAATTGGATAATAGAACCTCTACCCTATCAACGGATAGAGAGAGAACAAAATCTGGATAAATACCAATTCCTATTACTGGTAAAAAGATACAGATTAAAAGAAAGAGTTCCCGTGGTCCAGAATCTACAAAATTTTTGTTTGGAACATTAAATAGCTTGTATCCATAGAACATCTGGCGTAACATAGATAATAAATAAATAGGAGTTAATATCATTCCTATTGCCATTACAAAAGTAATTAGCATTTTTGGCATTAACATAAATTTAGGACTAGTAATTAGTCCAAAAAATACTACTAATTCTGCAACAAAACCGCTCATTCCCGGCAAGGCAAGAGAAGCCATTGAAAAGCTACTAAACATGGTAAAAATTTTTGGCATTGGGATAGATATTCCCCCCAGTTCTTCGAGATAAACAAGACGCATTCTATCACAAGCCGTTCCCGCCAAGAAAAAAAGTGTAGCACCAATAAATCCATGAGATAATATTTGTAAAATAGCTCCATTTAGTCCAATGTTGGTTATGGAACCAATTCCTATAATTATGAAACCCATGTGAGATACAGAGGAGTAGGCTATTCTTTTTTTGAAATTTCGTTGACCAAGAGAAGTTGAAGCTGCATAGATTATTTGCACCGCTCCTATTATTACCAACCAGGGGGAAAATAGATAATGAGCATGCGGTAACAATTCCATATTGACCCGAATCAATCCGTATGCTCCCATCTTTAATAGAATTCCGGCTAAAAGCATACATGTACTGTAATGCGCTTCCCCATGGGTATCTGGTAACCACGTATGTAAAGGTATAATCGGCAATTTGACAGCATAAGCAATAAGGAAGCCAAAATACAGTAATATTTCTAATGTTGTAGGGTATGATTGATTAATCAATCTTTCTAAATCTAATCCGGGTTCATTGGAACCATATAATCCCATACCCAGAACTCCAATTAAGAAAAAAATGGAACCGCCTGCAGTATACAAAATAAACTTGGTAGCTGAATACAGACGCCTCTTTCCCCCCCACATGGATAAAAGTAAGTAAACAGGAATTAATTCTAACTCCCACATGATAAAAAAAAGTAAAAGGTCTCGTGAAGAAAATAATCCTATTTGACCGCTATACATTGCTAGCATCAGGAAATAGAATAATTGCGAATTCCGAGTAACCGGCCAAGCCGCTAAAGTAGCTAAAGTAGTGATAAATCCTGTCAATAAAATAGATCCTAATGAAAGTCCATCGATTCCCAATCTCCAGTGGAAATCGAAAACATCTATCCATTTAGAATCCTCCTTTAATTGGATTAAGGGATCCTCTAATTGGAAATGATAACAGAATGCATAAGTCATTAGAAGGAATTCTAATAAACAAATAGCTATAGTATACCACCTAACGATTTTATTTCCTTTATGAGGTAAAAAGAAAATTAATGAACCTGCAAATATCGGCAAAACAACAAGTATTGTTAACCAAGGAAAATAACTCATGATAAAGTAATAAAGACAAGATACGTTTTGACCAGAAAAGCCCATGCTCGATTATTTCGAGCACAGGCTTCTTCGGTAAAGAGGAATCAGACGATTCAAGTGGAGTTTTTTGTAACGTATCAATAAGATAGAGCCATGCTGCGGGTTGTTTCAGGCCCTAAATAAACGCGGACACTTAAAAAATCCGTTGGGCAGGCGGATTCGCATCTCTTACAACCCACACAATCTTCGGTTCTCGGCGCGGAAGCAATTTGCTTGGCTTTACATCCATCCCAAGGTATCATTTCTAATACATCTGTTGGGCAAGCTCGTACACATTGAGTGCATCCTATACATGTATCATAAATTTTTACAGAATGTGACATTGGATCTCTAAATTTTCCTTTTCAACATAAAAATTTTCGATCTGGTAAAAATGAAATTAGTACTATATAAATTAGATGTATTGTAGACACCAGACGAAGCAATGGTTTATCCAAACTTTAACAAATAATGCAATATATTTCGTAATCTGTTTGTGAGAAAGCGTGAAAAGAGCCAAGAGACTTGAATTTAAGGCTTCAACAGTCATAATTATACGAATTCTACATACTAATTCGAATTAGCCAATAAATTGGCTATCATCTTTTCAATATAAATTATTGCAATATTCAAATTGCAATATCAATGAATTGCAAAAATGAAATATTCAATAAGTAAAAAACAATACTCAGAAATAACCTACTCAAAAAATGGATATTATTAAACACTAATAAGAAAATAAGATTAGATTTCTATTCATCTTAATGTTTCTTTTTCTATTCATCTTAATGTTTCTTTTTCTATTCATCTTAATGTTTCTTTTCTATTCATCTTAATGTTTCTTATTATTATATATGTGCCTTTGTTTAGAGGATTCTATGTCTAATTATTCAAAAAATTGGATTGATTGATACGAGTTGATTTCCTGTTACGATGGATGGAAGAAAGAATGGATAGTCCAATAGCTGCTTCAGCAGCCGCAAGGGCTATAACAAAAATTGCGAAAATGTCTCCTTTTAATTGGCGACTATCAAATAGATCAGAAAATGTTACGAGATTTAGATTAATTGAATTCAGTATAAGTTCAAGACATATTAGAGCTCTAACCATGTTTCGGCTTGTGATCAATCCATAGATACCAATCGAAAATAAATAGACACTCAAAAAAAGTACATGCTCAAACATCATTAACTAACTCCTTATCAATCTCGATTCATTTCAATATGAGGACAAGAATTGAACCGATTCAATTAATTAGAATAGAACAATTACACAACAAAAGAGAAAAGAAGGTATTTGTTGTGTTGGCAGTAGATGGGTTTTACTAAATCAAAATTGTGATTCTTTAGTTATTTATTTTATATTTGAAATTCTAAGAATTTTGACTCATTCTAAGTATTTCTTATTGTCGAGCCATAGTAATTGCACCTATTAAAGAAACTAGAAGAATTAGGGAAATGAGTTCAAACGGAAGATAAAAATCGGTTGCTAAATGAATCCCAATTTGTTGAACGTTATTTATGAGACCCTGTTCTACTATTTGGTTTGATCTTGTAGTCCAAAGAATTCCATACCACGACGTATCTGGGATAGTAGTCATTAGTGAAAAAGGAATAGTTATACAAAGGAGTAAAGTAAACCCATCTCCAATAGTCCAATAAATCTTATCTTTAGACCACTCTGAGCCGTTTACAAACATTACAGCAAATATGATCAAGACATTTATGGCTCCCACATAAATAAGAAGTTGTGCGACAGCTACAAAATAGGAATTTAATAAAAAATAGAATAAGGATATACAAACAAGAACTAATCCCAGCGAAAAGGCAGAATAAATTGGGTTGGTAAGTAATACTACTCCTAGACCTCCTAGTAGAAGAACAAATCCCCCAAATAGCACAAGAATCTCATGTATTGGTCCAGGTAAATCCATTATGGATAAGAAGAAATTTCTAGTATAAAATTTTTCATGAACTGACTAAAACTAAAAGATTCAAGGAAGGAAAAAGGTATTAGGATATTTTTTTGTATATGCATATAAGTTCTTAAGCAGTAGTTATTCTTTTTTCGTTAGAGTTAGTAAAAATGGATTTTTCTAATAAAAAAATCCTAATACCTAGTAATCCGTAATCGTTCTTGAATTCCAAGATTTTTCTTCGTCTATTTTACTTTGAGGCGAATTCCTAATTGTTTGAATTGTGTAATCTCCCATTATGGAGATTGGTAACCGACTCAAAGCAATTTGATTGTAATTCAATTCATGACGATCATAAGTAGAAAGTTCATATTCTTCAGTCATTGATAAACAATTTGTGGGACAGTATTCAACACAGTTACCACAAAATATACAAACTCCGAAATCAATACTATAATTAAGCAATTGTTTTCTTTTAATATCCTTTTCAAATCTCCAATCCACAAGAGGTAGATCTATCGGGCATACGCGAACACATACTTCACAAGCAATGCATTTATCAAATTCAAAGTGTATTCGCCCCCGGAAACGCTCCGATGTAATTGATTTTTCATAAGGGTAGTGAATCGTTATAGGTAAACGATTTGTGTGTGATAAGGTAATTATTAAACCTTGACCAATGTATCTTGCGGCGCGTATTGTTTGTTGACCATAACTAATGAACCCAGTTAGCATAGGGAACATATTCTAAATCTATATATGAAAAAGGTATGTTTCTTTCTCTTGTTTGAGAGAACTTTTGTGTTGAAAATATTCTTACTGTTATTGTATTCTTATTTATAGTGAAACTAGTTGGGAAGAAGTTGTTAATAAGAGATTGCCCAGAGAAATAGGTAAAAGAAATTTCCATCCAAGATTTAATAACTGATCCATTCTCATCCTGGGTAAAGTCCATCTTATTGTGATAGAAATGAAGAGAAATAAATAAGCTTTAGTTAATGTAATAAAGATACCTATTACTATTTCCAAAATTCCAATTATTTTATTCATTTGGAAAAATCCAAAAAAAGACATATAGGGAATAGAGAAATTCCACCCGCCTAAGTATAGAACAGTTACAAATAAAGAGGAAACTAATAAATTTAGGTAAGAAGCAAGATAAAATAAACCATATTTAATACCAGAATATTCGGTTTGATAACCTGCTACTAATTCTTCTTCTGCTTCTGGTAAATCAAAGGGTAATCTTTCACATTCTGCTAAAGAAGAAATTAGAAAAACTAGAAAACCTATAGGCTGACGCCAAAGATTCCATCCAAAAAAACCATATTTGGACTGTGCTTCAACTATATCAACTGTACTTGAACTATTAGATAATCATAGTCGATGATAACATCACAGTTCCCACCGCTATTCCAAAACCGTACATGAAACCTTAGCTTCATACGGCTCCTCTATGATCAGAAAAAAGGAAAGGATTGTTTCGTTTCGGTATTATCCCCTGGGCATAGATAGAATTAGGTAAGATAAAATTGATTGGAAAGCCCAAAATTAGACCAAAGCAATTACGTCTGCTAGAATAACAAAAAAGCGCTTCCGAATTGATCTCATCCTTTATATAATAGAATTTTTCTTTGTTCGGTAATAACTTAATATTGGAATAAATCACTCATTATAGCAATTAATAAATGGAAAGAATTTGGCATTAGTTCATGAGGAATTCTGTATGAATAGGGATAAAGGAAGGAAAGAATAAATAAAGATCCTTTTTTGTATTGTATTCCATATCTTTTGTCCTATTCTTCTTTCCCCGGGAGGGGTATACTTCAAAAAAAGAATAAAGGGTTAATTCGTTCTTGATAGCCATTTCTTTAACAAGTGAATGGGAACATACTCTAGACCGGAATCTGAAGAAAGTACTGCTTGATCATTTCCACCAATTTCAAGTCCTTATTATGATTCCTTTTATGAGGAAAAATGTCTAATGATTTAGATTCTCTCATTACTAATCCTGTATGTACTTTAGTGTTCCTAATCCCTCACTAACTTTTGATGGATTGCCTTATGGTTATAAGTTTAAATTATAGTAATAACTCAAAATATTCTAGTAATGGAATTCCATATCGCGAATCCTTTATTCTTGCCCGCTTCAAGATATGATGACTAATTAAACAATCTCAACCTTGGGGTAAAGAGTTTACACTGCTTATGTTTACTTGAACTTTTTTCTTGTACGTAGGAAATGAGATTTTTTATTTTTACTACAAATTAATAAGCTGTTTTGTTTCACTCATATAGCTATCGAGTTTAACTTACCAACGCGAATACAGAATAAGCAAAGGAAGATAAGCATTCAATGTATTTTAGAGGAAAAAGATCCTATTTTAACGAATCACACGTAGAGATATTGCTAGTACACAAAAAGTTAATGGTATTTCATAACTAATAGATTGAGCAGCCGCTCGTAGACCGCCTGAAAAAGAATATTTATTATTTGAGCTATATCCTGCCATGAGAAGACCAATAGGAGCAATACTTGAAATCGCAATCCATAAAAAAACACCAATACTAAGATCAGCTAAAACAAAACGATATCCCAAAGGGATAACTAAAAAACTTAATAAAATGGATATGACTGCTATAGAGGGACCAATGCTAAATAAAGGAATCTCTCCTCGGGATGGGAGGATATCCTCTTTTAAAAGCAGTTTAGTTCCATCTGCTATAGCTTGAAGCAGTCCCAGGGGGCCAGCATATTCAGGACCAATACGTTGTTGTATCGATGCGGATATTTCTCTTTCTAACCACACAATTACGAGTACTTCTATTGTGATTCCCAGTAGGAGGGCCGAAATGGGTAGAATCCATATAAGTCCGTAGATTTCTTTTAATAATTCCGATTTCGAAAAAGAATTGATAGTTTCTACCTCTACCCTATCTATTATCATTTCAACGATCAACTTCCCCCATAATGATATCTATACTACCTAATATTGTCATGATATCAGCCAATTTCATTTTTTTAACTAGCTGAGGAAGAATTTGCAAATTAATAAAACCCGGTGGACGAATTTTCCATCTCCAGGGGAAAAGACTATCATCTCCTACCAGATAAATTCCTAATTCGCCTTTTGGAGCTTCTACTCTTACATAAAGCTCTTGCTTTGATAATTCAAAATTGGGCGAAGGTTTTTTACCAAGAAATCTATATTCAAAATCATTCCATTCGGGATTCTTTGCTTTCTTAAAGCGTCGGGCTTCCAAATTCTCATAAGGTCCTCCAGGAATTTTCTCTACAGCCTGTTGAATAATTTTTATGGATTCCCTCATTTCACCGACTCGTACTAAATAGCGAGCTAACGAATCTCCTTCTTTTTGCCATTGGACTTTCCAATCGAATTGATTGTAAGACTCATAAGGATCAATTTTACGAAGATCCCATTGTATTCCAGAAGCTCGTAACATTGGTCCCGATATGCCCCAATTTACTGCTTCTTCTCCGCTAATAAAACCGACTCCTTCAACTCGTTCTAAAAAAATAGGATTCTGTGTAATAAGTTGTTGATATTCAACAACTCCTTGTAAAAAATAATCACAGAAATCTAAACATTTATCCATCCATCCATAAGGGAGATCGGCAGCTACCCCTCCGATGCGAAAGTAATTATGCATCATTCGCATACCTGTAGCAGCTTCAAATAGATCATATATCAATTCTCTCTCTCTAAAAATGTAGAAAAAAGGAGTCTGTGCCCCGAGATCCGCCATAAAAGGTCCAAGCCATAACAAATGAGAAGCTATACGGCTCAATTCTAACATAATTACTCTAATATAGCTGGCTCTTTGGGGTATTTGAATATTCTCCAAGAATTCTGGTGCATTTACCGTTATTGCTTCTGTAAACATAGTAGCTAAATAATCCCATCGTGTTACATAAGGCAAGTATTGTATAATACTTCTGTTTTCCGCAATTTTTTCCATTCCTCTGTGTAAATACCCTAATATGGGTTCGCAATCAATAACATCTTCACCATCGAGAGTAACAATCAGTCGAAGAACACCATGCATTGATGGGTGTTGAGGACCCATATTGACTATCATGAGATCTTTTCTTTTAAGCGATAGACTCATATCCTTGTTCTTATTCTTTATTCCATAAAAATGGATTATTCCATGAATTCCTCAAAACGAGGCTCATCAAAATGCAAAATCTAAGACTACTATAAGACTACTAATAAAATAAGAAAAAAATTCGAACGATTAAATTACTTCTCCCGAATATCCAACTGACTGATTAATTTCTTATAACGTACTCTATTTTTCTTTGCCAAATAAGCCAGCAAACGTTGACGTTTTCCCAAAAGTCTTCGTAGACCTCTTTCCGATGAAAAATCTTTTTTGTGTAATTCTAAATGTGAAGCAAGTCTCCGTATCTTATTGGTGAAACTGAATACTTGAAATTCAACAGAACCCCTGTTTTCTTGTTTTTCTTCTTTAACCATAAATCAACAAATTTTTCTACCTCCTTTCTTTTTCATGTATTTTTCTGATCAGGAAAAATAAAAAATTATGTCAGTTATTTTTAAGTTATTCTAATCTCGTACACACAAAAATTTGCAATTATTCATCTACTTCTGGAATCTGGAATTTGGATTTATTTTATCGATGCAAATTGGATTTGGATAGAAGGGTACATTCTTTTATTTTAGATAGAAGAAACATTTCTTCTATCTAAAATAAAAGAATTTTGCTGATTTATTTATTGCTATATCCAATTTATAGAATTGATATACCATTTAATTGATATCATTTAGCAAAATGAAACACAGCATATGCATCCATCTTTGGGCTCGAGAATTTCACGGGATAGAGATATAGTATAAGAAATAGGCTATTAAGTAACTCTAAATGAATTGTGGATACATCTGTATCCTTAACATACTGAAACGACTGCCATTATTCGTATCAAACCAATAGCGATTCATAAAAGCTAAATCTTGTAATCAATGGTGGGCCAATAATGAATTTTTTTGCATATGTATTAAGACGCTTGGTCTGATTTCGAAATTGTCCAGAGTTTTTTATGTTGTTTTCATTGCAAAATGATGGATCTCCTTCCGTAACTTTCCAATTACGAGTACGAGAATGGAAAGACATGAAAATTCTCAATTCTCTACGGCGTCTAGGAGATAGATCGAATATTTTCAGGAACAAGAAAATCAGAAGAATCTTTTTCTCTATTCACTACCATTCCGCGTCTTCGACTTCTATTAGTTTCTTTTCTTCTTTAATGCAATAGCTATAGTTTGATATAGAATCCATTTCTCAAAGTAATGGAAACCATTCTCTTATAGGAAATGGTTCGAAAATAGCTATTCCACCTTTTAGGTTTAGGTATCGTGAAAAGTGATACCTGTGAAGATCGTGCATTTCAGTCACATTCTGATCCGTTTTTCGAGTCCATGATATAACCAAATTGGATGGATCTTCCACCCGTTTAGCTAAGAAAGAATAGATGCAGAGGTGGATAATAGATCGATATGAAGATCATGAGCTGCCCCATAATGAAACCGCCAGTAGTCGCGAATATCTCCTTCTTCCCTAACCCAAGATTGGAGAAAGAAGATCTAAGAGGGACCTATGGAGAATGTGGTCAGAAATCCATAATAGAGTCCGACCACAACGACCGAATTAATTATCCTCATCGAGAAACTTAGACTACTTTAGACTACTTAAGTAGAAAAGATTTGAAAATCATGGCATGGGTCTCCTTTTTTTCTTTCTTTAGAGTTTTCTATATGCACAATTTCTCGATG